GAATATTTTTTTTATTAGGGCGATAGCTCTGAAAAGACAAATTGCCTATCTTTTCTTTCATCTCAGGAGAAATACGATCGGTAGGGGCTAATTCAAAACCCTCCGGTAAAATAAGAACAGCCCCCACATTCAAACCCCCTTTTTTACCATTAGCAAGAACCTGTTTCAGTTGTATATCATAAGGAATTCGAACAACTGCTTCAAATACAGTATCCGGAAGTACCGCCTGCGGAACCTCAATATCCACAGGCTTATTAGCTAAATGGCAATTGGCGCATACAATACGCCCCGTCGCTTCTCGTGGATTTTCATAACCTTGCTGTGCAAAAACGGGGTATGCTTTTGAAATGTCCGGGCGGGTTATGATATATATTAGAAGTGATACGGAAATAGAACGAGTAATCTGTTCCTTTATCCAAGAAAAAGTGTTTCTATTTTCCATGGTCCAATAGTTGATCCAAAAATTTCTACAATTACAATAAGGGGGGTAAGTCGCTAGTATAGTTCCCTATCCACGATTCTGTTAGTTACTTAACTAATTTTACTGGAATAATTTTACTGGAATGAGATTTTCCTGGAGAATAATATAAATATCGGATGAATCCCGAAGATGGTTAAAAATAGAAAACGTAAGTACGATTTTCAATACTTTGTTTATGTACAACTACAAAATAACAAGAGCTCTAATTTTCATTTTATTAGATTAATATCAGTGGATTTTTTATTTTTTATCAGTCATTCATTGAATGATAAATAACTACAAGTGACGGAGATACTCGATTTAAATAACGAAAAATCAAATATTTAAAAGTTGTATCAAGAATGACTGGAAAGGTGGAAACAAGACCAGATATAATTTGATCATTATGAACAAATCCAAAATCTTTGTAGACAGAGCCAATCATTAATTCCCAACCGTGGGGTGAATGAAATCCGATACATAAGTCAGTTAATAATAGAATAGAAAAAGCTTTGACTGTATCGCTTAAGTTATATAGGAATTTCTGGGACCACGAGTTAAGAATAGCAAGTTCTTCATTACCAATGATAGAATACCCGCTTAGAATAACAAAACATATTATATTTGTCGAGAAGTTCAAAATCGTCTGAATACGATCCTCATTGTGTATCTTAATTAGTTGGATCGTTTCTTGTTGGATTCCTATACGAAGCTTGTGTAGACGTATTTCTGAGTATTCTTCGATCAATTCGTCGAAGACGAACAGTTCCTCCAATTCTATGAATTTTTCTATAATATTCTTTTCTTGAATCTCATTCAAACAAATTTCGGATTGACCGGTATGCCACCAATTAGTAACCCAATATTCCAGACTTTTTTTAAATGAGAGAGAAAGCCACCAGGGCAAAAATACTATAGATGCAAGATATACCAGAGGCGGAAATACTTTCCTTTTTGCCATTTTTTCCTCTGTGAATTGTTAATCAACCAACCCCATTCGTCCACTTTATGTGATTAAATGTTTCTTTCACTTATGAGTTCTATATTCTATACAAGGTATGGAACCTAGGAATCTCTTTTATTTAGTTATTTGGTTTAGGATTTTTTGGTTAGTTTTTGAATCTAGAAAGAATAGAGAAATTGACTAAGAATCCACTTCGAATAAAGAAATACTAAAAAAATATCGGGAAACAATATCTGAATCAGAATTAGGTTAAATTTGAAACAAGAGTTTCCTCTCGATGAATGATTCCCTTAATTAATGTTAATGAATATTAGTAAGATTTTGAGACGAAACAACCCCTTTTTTTATCTCTACTATTTCAAAAAAATTCACTGATTGGCCATTATCATTTTTGTGTTGGTCATTAAGTAACAAAAAAGAAAAATGATAAAAAAAAAGTAAGAGTTTTGTTTTCAGTTATGTTCTAGAAAGGAGGAGATTTTTATGTTTTTATCTCCTGATAAAGCGGGAATCTACCAGTTATCAAAATATTTCAATTGGTACACGCAAGAAATAGGCCAATTCGGTAGCTTTTTGTTCAATTTCTCTTGGAGTCAAATTATCATCAATACGTGTTAAGGGAATAGCCCCCCGCCCTCGGATGTCTATATAAAGAACACGACGAACATAAATACTCTCTTTAACTTCTATTCTAATGGACTGAATATCTTTTATAAAGAATCGACGCAATATGCGACGATTTTTTCCAGGGAATCCCCAACGAAAAATACACATTACGCCTTCCTTTCTATCGAATCGATCATAACCACTACCTACATTCCAAAAAATTGTGCACCACAAATAGGAACTAATAAAGAGACCTGCGAGTCCGTAGAAAGACATTACGATCCCTTGCGAAAAAAAAATGATTGGATGAGAAGGAAAAAAGGATATCAAATTTCGTCCAAGGTAACTGGACGTTCCAACCAATAAGAATCCCAATGAACCTAAAAAAAGGATAAAGGCCCAGCAGAAATTACTTATTTTTCTAGACCCCGCGATAAGTTCTATCCATATATGTTCTGATCGCCAACTCATACTCGATTCGATTGTATTTTATTGGAATTGAGAGACTACCTCAAATTAATTTGACTTTACTTTTTTATTTACGAAATAACTCTCATCAACTAGCACTAGTTTGATGTGAACCTTAGGAATAAGTCATCAAATTGGTTAGATCTAAAAAAATAGCATACCTTATAGAATCCCACTATACATCTAAATACACGAATCTTCCATTGACTATATATCTTGTGTCAGCGGGCCTGGGGGCCCTGTGCTTTTTTATGTTTATGTTTGCTCAGCGAAAATCACATAATCACATATTATACCATATTTCAATAAATGAATATCAATATCTATTTTATGATACAAATCAAAGTTTTGAAACAATTGGAGGGTATAGATATAGATATAGGGTTACCTCGGATCTAAAGAATCTTGTTTTTTTGAACATGAAAAGATAAAGAAGCCATTGCAATTGCCGGAAATACTAAGCCTACTAAAGGCACAAAAATAGAGGGAAAGCTGAAAGTTGTCATAGAATGGGTACCTCGATTTATTGTTTGTACCTGTTATGTTATTATTATATTATTATTTCAAAATTCAATATATCTTATAATAATTAGAATTTATAAAATTAGAAAAGAATGAAGCTCATTATTATGACTGTAATAACTCATTTAATGCTCAATTTCAATAACTTTTGTTTCTTTATACAATTCGATCTTATGTGACGAAAGACAATTCTCCTTTTTTATTTGATTCTGACAAACTAACTACCCATTTGCTACAAATAATTGAGCTTAGTGTTCTATTTTATTTCGTCTCTATTCCATTTTGATTCAAAGGAAAGAAAGCGTGGAACTTAAATAACTCACTCAAAACGCTTTTTAAAAGATTACGTGATACAATTAGGTCAAATAAGCCCTTCTCGAATAAATATTCAGCCGATTGCGAACCCTCGGGTACTGTTTTATTCAATGTTTGTTCAATTACCCTTTTACCCGCAAATGCAATGTAGGCGTCGGGTTCAGCAATAATGATATCACCCAACATACCAAAACTAGCTGTCACTCCACCAGTAGTAGGAGATGTAAGGATTGATACATAAAACAACTTTTTAGTTGATTGATAATCATATAAAGCAGACGATATTTTAGCCATTTGCATCAAGCTCAAACTTCCCTCTTGCATGCGCGCCCCCCCGGAAGCACACACTATAACAAGAGGCAGAAATTGATTGGTAGCATACTCAATCAAACGGGTGATTTTTTCCCCAACTACGGATCCCATACTACCCCCCATAAATTGAAAATCCATAACCCCAACTGCTACGGGAATGCCATTTATGTAGCCTATGCCTGTTTGAATAGCCTCAGTTAATCCTGTATTTCTTTGATAAGAATCAATACGATCCTTATAAGGTTCCTCCTCCGAATGAAATTCAATGGGATCCAGAGAGACCATGTCTTCATCCATAGGATCCCAGGTACCGGGATCGATCAAAAGTTCAATTCTATCTGAACTACTCATTTTCAAATGATATCCACAATGTTCACAAATATTCATTTTTGATTTCAAAAATTTCTTATAATTTAATCCATAACAACTTTCGCATTGAACCCACAAATGCCTATATTTTTGAGTTACATCGAGATCATTAGAACTTTCTCCTATAGTTAAATCACTATCCTTTGTGCGGATTTGTATACCCAAACCCGCTTTTTCACTATTATTTCTACTTTCACTGCAAATGGCCCTATAAATGTAACTCTCACTTACTGTCGAAGTATGGATACAGATTTGAGACTGAAGATAACTGCCAATGCAATTATAAATATGATTATTCCAACTATATTGAATATCAGACATGTAACTAGAATTCTGATAACTATAAAAAGAACTAGAAAGTTCATTCAGAAAAGAATGATTGTTGTCAATTTCAAAAATTTGATTTTCAATATCAAAATATATTGAATAATTGTCTCCATTACTATCATTAACTAAAAGGGTGTCATCGGAGATGAAATTCCGAATATCTTTTTCGCCTAATAAAAAATCAACATTACTATAAGGAGAATCATCACGACCTCCCCAACTCTGAATATTTTTCGATGTATCTTTTCGATGTGAATCTTCACTTTTACTAGTATTTTCACTAGGACCGGGATTGTTCATTGATTTATTTAGCCCACACCTGCGTCCTAACTCTTTCTTACACAACATCGAATTAAACCACCATCTTCGCATAAAGTTTTCTTTTCCCTTATTTGTTTGCATAAAAATAGAATAGATGAATAGTCATTGGATTTAAAATGATTTATTTGATTGGAATATCTTATTTACTATGCGAATAAGCATAGAAAGCCATGGGATTTTTTATTGGCTAATAAGAAAAGGTTAAGAATTTTAAGTATTGAAAAAAAATTCTCTTTTCTTTTAGGAAAATTTGGGGGAATACTTCACTATACACTATATTCGCATCGAAAAAAAGAAATAGAAATATTTGTTTTTCCTATAACCTATAAATAAATA